AATAAAATATTCAATTGATTTTTCATCGAATGACTATTCATCTATTGTACTTTCATGTAAATAGAGGCAAGAAAGCTCTATGGAAAAATCATGGTTCAATTTGATCTTGTCTAAGGGGGAATTAGAATACAGATGTGGGCTAAGTAAATCAATGGATAGCCTTGGTCCTATTGAAAATACTAGTGTAAACGAAGACCCGTCTAGAAATGATACGGATAAAAACATTCATGGTTGTAGTGACAGCTCTAGTTATTACAGTAAGGTTGATCATTTAGTTGGCGTCAAAGACATTCGGAATTTCATTTCTGATGACACCTTTTTAATTAGGGATAGTAATCAGGATAGTTATTCCATATATTTTGATAGTGAAAATAAAATTTTTGAGATTGATAATGATCATTCTTTTTTGAGTGAACTAGAAAGTTTTTTTTATAGTTATCGTAATTCTAGTTATATAAATAATGGATCGAAAAATGATGATCCCCACTATGATTTGAATTTGTATGATACTAACTATAGTTGGAATAATCACATTAATAGTTGTATTGACTCTTATCTTCGTTCTCAAATCTGTAGTGATAGTTACATTTTAAGTGGTAGTGACAATTACAATGATAGTTATATTTATAATTATATTTGTGGTGAAGGTGGAAATAGTAGTGAAGGCAAGAATTTCAATATAAGAACTCGCGCAAACAGTAATGATTTAACTCTAAAAGAAAGTTCTAATGATCTCGATCTATACAAGGATTTGTGGGTTCAATGCGAAAATTGTTATGGATTAAATTATAAGAAATTGCTTAAGTCAAAAATGAATATTTGTGAACAATGTGGATATTATTTGAAAATGAGTAGTTCAGATAGAATCGAACTTTTGATTGATCCAGGTACTTGGGGTCCTATGGATGAAGACATGATCTCGCTGGATCCCATTGAATTTCAGTCTGAAGAAGAGCCTTATAAAGATCGTATTGATTCTTATCAAAGAAAGACAGGATTAACTGAGGCTATTCAAACAGGCACGGGTCAACTAAACGGTATTCCTATAGCAATCGGGGTTATGGATTTTCAGTTTATGGGGGGTAGTATGGGATCCGTAGTAGGCGAGAAAATCACCCGTTTGATCGAATATGCTACCAATCATTTTTTACCTCTTATTCTAGTGTGTGCTTCCGGAGGAGCACGCATGCAAGAAGGAAGTTTGAGCTTGATGCAAATGGCTAAAATATCTTCCGCTTTATATGATTATCAATCAAATAAAAAGTTGTTTTATGTATCAATTCTTACATCTCCTACTACTGGTGGAGTGACCGCGAGTTTTGGTATGTTGGGAGATATCATTATTGCTGAACCCAATGCCTATATTGCATTTGCGGGTAAAAGAGTAATTGAGCAAACATTGAATAAAACAGTACCTGAAGGTTCACAGGCGGCTGAATATTTATTCCATAAGGGTTTATTCGATCTAATCGTACCACGTAATCTTTTAAAAGGTGTTCTGAGTGAGTTAGTTCAGCTCCACGGTTTTTTTCCTTTGAATCAAAATTAAATCAAGTAGAGTCTTAAGTTAAATTATTTTCTTTGTAGTGAAAAGGCAGTTAGTTAGTTTATCAGAATCAAAGTCAAAGCCCATTATGCGGGCTTTGACTTTGTGACATAAAATGGAATTGTCGAAAAACGAATTATGTGGATAATTCTTTTTTTTTCGATATTACTGATTACTAATGAGTAAACCTCTAGTAACAAGACAAGATAAAAAGCTAATTTTTACTTCGGTGAAATGAAATTCGAATTTGGCGAGACAAATAAAACGAATTTTATCTTGCTCTATTGCGTATGTATATATAATTCAAATATAGAAAAAATATAAATAAAAAGTTTTGCATCTTTCTATATCTCCCGAGAATTCTATTTTTACTAAAAATCCCTGTTCTTGGATCGGATTCTAACGAATCGAATCTTTCGACAATTTGTAAGAAACTCTTTCTTTATTAAATTCAAATTAGAAAATCAAATTATCAAATTAGAAGACAATAACAATAGAATAATAATAATAAGAAAAGTAAGAATAAAGTAAGATAATAAGGAAAGTGAATTATCTTATCATACACCTATTTTATTTCAGTTAGAAAGATGGGCAAGTCCTTTTATTTAATTCTACATTCCTTGCACTTATTAGATATCTATACTCGCTTAGATATACTTAGTATTTAGATATACTTAGTATAATATACGAATTATATTATAATTATTATAAGATATATTTATAACTAACAATATAACAATAACAGGTACAAATATTAAATTGAGGTACCCATTTTATGACAACTTTCAGCAGCTTTCCCTCTATTTTTGTGCCTTTAGTAGGCCTAGTATTTCCGGCAATTGCAATGGCTTCTTTATCTTTGTATGTTCAAAAAACTAAGATTTTTTAGATTCGATGGGGCCAAGGCCAAGACCAAATCTTATCTATTTTTTTTTTCAAGACTTAGATGCCACGGATATCTATTTAGTAGAATATTGTATAACATCCGGCTTCCCCGAACATAAATGAAAAAGCTCCTCTTATGTATACGTAAACATGATATAGGGGTAAATGAATTATAGCAAGTGGATCAGTACCGGACGGATGTATGAAATTAAAGTCTATATATCTAGTAGATCTATATAGGGGATCATATAAAGGGGATGATTTTAGATCTAAGCAATTTGATGAATTACTTCTAAAAGTTCATATCAAAATGGTACTAGTTGATGAGAGTTACTTCGGAAACAAAAAAAGTAAAGTCAATTTTTTTTGGTTATTCTCTCAATTCCAATAAAATGCAACTGGATCTAGTATGTATGAGTTGGCGATCAGAATCTATATGGATAGACTTTATAGTGGGGTCTCGAAAAACAAGCAATTTCTGCTGGGCCTTTATCCTTTTTTTTGGTTCATTAGGGTTTTTATTAGTTGGAACTTCTAGTTATCTTGGTAGGAATTTGATATCTTTATTTCCGTCTCAGCAAATAGTTTTTTTTCCACAAGGAATCGTGATGTCTTTCTATGGGATCGCGGGTCTCTTTATTAGTTCCTATTTGTGGTGCACGATTTTTTGGAATGTAGGTAGTGGTTATGATAGATTCGATAGAAAAGAGGGAATAGTATGTATTTTTCGTTGGGGTTTTCCTGGAAAAAATCGTCGCATCTTTCTACGATTCCTTATGAAAGATGTTCAGTCCATCAGAATAGAAGTTAAAGAGGGTATTTATGCTCGGCGTGTCCTTTATATGGAAATCAGAGGCCAGGGGGCCGTTCCCTTGACTCGTACTGCTGAGAATTTGACTCCACGAGAAATTGAGCAAAAAGCTGCTGAATTGGCCTATTTTTTGCGTGTACCGATTGAAGTCTTTTGAAATGAATTGCAGAATAAATGCTTTCTCGGCAGGAGGAAAAAACTCAAGCCAAGAAGCCTCTTTTTTATATAGCAGAACTAAATTGAGGTTTCTTCAGAATGCCCATTCGAACCAAAGAAGACGTATACGGAAGAGTCATAACATAAAACAAAACTTTTTTTTTCCACAAAAATTGTTTTTTATGCGTCTGTAAATGTAAAACCACTCAACTTAATTCAGTAACAAAACAAGCAAGAAATCGAAATAATGGATTCATCTCATATATCAAAGTATTTCGAAATAAAGACTTTCGCTTTTTATTTTCAATATTTGGAGTTGATACGTTAGATACAGATAGATCATATCTTGTAAATTTTCTCGACTTTCCTTTTGTCAATCAGCCCCTCCCCTTTTATCCTTTCTTTTGTGCTCCTTAAGAACTAAACAAGTAGATTTCTTTCTTATAACATAATGATAAACGTAATGATAACTTTTCTGTCTTTTTTTGTCACTCATTTTTGATCATCATAATATTTTTCATAATTTTTTTTTTTCAATTATTCCTGGACTCTAGACTATATACAGTCTAGATAACCCGCGCAAATTTTTCGACATATTTGATTGATATCTTGATATAGACAGGGAGCTCCTTCGTCTCAAAATCTGAATAGAATAATCTTTATTATTTGAAGCGGTTCTTTCGGGCAGTTATCGAAAGAGGGCAATTGCTTCGAATTTGATAAATTGAGATATCTGGAAACAATAAACAATAATATATATATTTCATTCGAACATTCAAATTCAAAGTGGATTCTTATTTTCTATTTCTGTATTCTTTTTAGATTCAAGGACTAAGCACTGAATCAAAAAAAAACAGAGAATAGATTCATGGGCCCCTACCTTAGAATTTAGAATATAATGAAAGTCATGTTTGATAGAAAGATTAGATCACATAAAGTAAACGAATGAGGTGGGTTCGTTAACAATTCACAGATGAAAAAATGGCAAAAAAGAAAGCATTCACTCCCCTTCTATATCTTGCATCTATAGTATTTTTGCCCTGGTGGATCTCTCTCTCATTTAATAAAAGTCTGAAATCTTGGATTACTAATTGGTGGAATACTAGGCAATCCGAAACTATTTTGAATGATATTCAAGAAAAGAGTATTCTAGAACAATTCATAGAAGTAGAGGAACTCTTCCTGTTGGACGAAATGATAAAAGAATACCCGGAAACACATCTACAAAAACTTCGTATAGGAATCCACAAAGAAACGATCCAATTGATCAAGATGCACAATGAGGATCGTATCCATACGATTTTGCACTTCTCGACAAATCTAATCTGTTTCGTTATTCTAAGTGGTTATGCTATTTTGGGTAATGAAGAACTTGTTATTCTTAACTCTTGGGTTCAAGAATTCCTATATAATTTAAGCGACACAATAAAAGCTTTTTCTATTCTTTTATTAACTGATTTATGTATCGGATTCCATTCGCCCCACGGTTGGGAACTAATGATTGGCTATATCTACAAAGATTTTGGATTTGCTCATAATGATCAAATTATATCTGGTCTTGTTTCTACCTTTCCAGTCATTCTAGATACAATTTTAAAATATTGGATCTTTCGTTATTTAAATCGTGTATCTCCGTCACTTGTAGTTATTTATCATTCAATGAATGACTGAAAAATGATTCACGGATTCAATTAGAATCTTTCTTACTTTGTATATAAGCAAAGCATGCAAAGTCGTACTTACTTTACTCTTTCTACCCATCAGGGGGATACAATTCCTCCTCTATTTCAGTAATTTTTTTTTTCAGTAAAAGTAAATAGCAGAATCGTGGATAGGGAACTATACTAGTGACCTACCTAATTTTATTGTAGAAATTTTCGGGATCAATGATTGGACCATGCAAAATAGAAATACTTTTTCTTGGATAAAGGAGGAGATTACTCGATCCATTTACGTATCGCTCATGATCTATATAATAACCGGGGCATCCATTTCAAATGCATATCCCATTTTTGCCCAGCAGGGGTATGAAAATCCACGAGAAGCAACTGGGCGTATTGTATGTGCCAATTGCCATTTAGCTAATAAACCCGTGGATATTGAGGTTCCACAAGCGGTACTTCCTGATACTGTATTTGAAGCGGTTGTTAAAATTCCTTATGATATGCAACTGAAACAAGTTCTTGCTAATGGTAAGAAAGGGGCTTTGAATGTGGGTGCTGTTCTTATTTTACCGGAGGGGTTTGAGTTAGCCCCACCTGATCGTATTTCGCCCGAGATGAAAGAAAAGATAGGCAATCTGTCTTTTCAGAACTACCGCCCCACTAAGAAAAATATTCTTGTGATAGGTCCTGTTCCTGGTCAAAAATATAGTGAAATTACTTTTCCTATTCTTTCCCCAGACCCTGCTAGTAATAAGGATGTTCATTTCTTAAAATATCCCATATACGTAGGCGGAAACAGGGGAAGGGGTCAGATTTATCCCGACGGGAACAAAAGTAACAATACAGTTTATAATGCTACGGCAACCGGTATAGTAAGCAAAATCATACGAAAAGAAAAAGGGGGGTACGAAATAACCATAACGGATACATTGGATGGACATCAAGTGGTTGATATTATCCCCCCAGGACCAGAACTTCTTGTTTCAGAGGGTGAATCTATCAAACTCGATCAACCATTAACAAGTAATCCTAATGTGGGTGGATTTGGTCAGGGGGATGCAGAAATAGTACTTCAAGATCCACTACGTGTCCAAGGCCTTTTGTTCTTCTTGGCATCTATTGTTTTTGCACAAATCTTTTTGGTTCTTAAGAAGAAACAATTTGAGAAGGTTCAAGTGTCCGAAATGAATTTCTAGATCCGTGGATTTATCAACATCAAATTTGTAAAAAAGAACAAATTCTTCCTGGCAATTAGGTTACGTATGATGAAAAAAAAAGTATTAAAAGTCTTTTGCTTCTTTATATTCTTTCTCTAGGAATTACTTTTACCGTATTCAAAATATGTATATTGTGAAGAAGACTATTTGTCTTTACCCCTTCTTTTTTTTTTCAATCTAAATGGGAGGGGTGTAATTATATCCCTATTGTCAGATTGAAATGTCACAGAATGGATTTTGTTTTCTAAATTCAATTTGATTAGATACTAAACATAAGATAAGTAAGCGGAGAATAGAAAGGAAGGATAAATGAGGGGAACAAATAATTACAGGGAGTATTCTTCGTCTTCCTAGCCTTCGGCACAAGAAAGGGATGTGTAAAATTCCTTTTCTTGTGTCGAAATAATAACAATTCTGGAGCCCATTCGTCAAAGATCGTCAAAGATTTCTATTCTGAGTTTCGATTTTTACAGATTTTTCAGAACCCTTTATTTTTTTAGATTTACTTATAATAGAATAAGTAATAAGGTAATCGAATAAGTAATAAGCATAATATAATAAGTATAAAATAAGTATAAATAAGTATAATATAATAAGTAATGGACAACCCCCAAAAAAAGAGAAGGAATCCTTTTTTTTGATAAAATAGAAGCAAGGCGATGAACTTATAAAAAAATTTCAAACTTTGATGAAATACTAAAATAAATAGAGTAAGGTTAGACTAGTCTAGAAAGGGTTTGCTTCATATCTGGTCGACAGAAAAAAAAAGAAATATTAAAATTAAATATATATTGTGATTGTGTCATCCAGGAAAAGGAAATTGAGTGATTCCTTTTTTTCTTCTAACCTTGAAAGTATCGATAGATACTATCGAAGAACAGATGCTATGAATCAATTAATCGAGTTCATTTTTCAAAAACATCATCGGAAAAAGTGATCTATTTGTTGTCATTTATACGAACAAAATATTATGATCGTTAAGAATTCAACGGGGCCCCTTCCTCGCGAATCAGACAAAGAAAGAGGAGGCGGGCCCCGTTGAGTTCTTACACTTTCATGCCTATAACTTAGTTCATCCCATTATTACATATTACAGGGACGAACCCAATCCAGAATATGAACCATAAAAGAAAATACCTATTAAACCAATCACAGGAATACCAGTTACCGTACCTATTATCCAAAGAGGAATCCTTCCAGTAGTATCGGCCATTTATCCCG